AGGGGTGTAAAAAAAAAAAAAAAGAAAAAAATTATAAAATTATAGCGTCGACGCGTAGGCTTAATAAAATTAGTAAAGCAGGTTCCTTCTTTTTTTTTCAATTTCAGATTTTTTTTTCTAAAACTCCATTGGATGAGTCTTTTAACTTTAACAAAAAAAGGCCCGGCTGGGGACTGACCAGGCCAGGCTATAAAAAAAAAAAGATCTTTTACTTGTGTTTGGACGAGACAAAATAAAAAGAGGATTCTCTATTTTTATTTTTGTGGTTTTATTTTTTTATCTTTCGTGTTCGAGCCTTTTCTTTATCTAATATTTATCTAAATTTTTTTTTGTAAATAGAATTACTGAGAAAGTTCTATAAAAAAAGGTTATATATTATATAATAGTAATATATATTATATATATATAAATAGATGAAAAAAAAAAAAAAAGAAATTATATATATAATAAAATATAGAAAACAAAAAAAACATATATAATAAAGAATAATCTATACAAAAAAGAAAGCTTTTTAAGAATAAAGTGGAGAAGGTTTTTTTCAAGCTTTTTTTATAATGGAACCTAATAAGTATCCCTTTTCAATTAGGAGAGATGGCTGAGTGGACTAAAGCGTTGGATTGCTAATCCATTGTATGAGTTAATCGTACCGAGGGTTCGAATCCCTCTCTTTCCCTTTCTCCTTTTGATGATGTGTAATAGATAAAAAAAACAAATAAAATTCGAGTATTTCCACTAATTAAATAAAGCAATAAAAAACCTTGCTTTTTTATTCTTCACGTCCCGGATTACGTCCTGGATCATTAGATAGGAATCCAAATATGAAGAGAGAAACAAAGAATATAACTACAGTGTATACAAAAAGTTTGAGAGTAAGCATTACACAATCTCCAAGATCTTACTTTTTTTTTTGAAAAAAAAAAAGAGAATAGATTCTCTATTTTTATACCAAATATCTAATTTTGATACCAAAAAATAAAGTGATTTATTTTTGTGAGCTCGAATCTAATTAGGTTCTTTCGTTTAGGGAAAAGAGGATAAAATTTAGGAAATAGAATGATCCAGATTTAGTATGGCTACCAAAAAAATTAAATATTTGAATTGAGAGTTCGTTTATACGTCAATATTTTTTTGATCTTTTGAATTGTTGGAAGAAAAAAACCGCGAATTTTTATAAGACAGTATTAAGAATTTCATCGAAAACTTACAGCTGCTTGCCAAACAAAGGCTAAGAGAAGAAAGAAAAGAGGTATTACGGGCATAACATCTACGATTGGATTCAAAAAGGCGTAGGCCTCAGGCAATTTGGCGACTAAAAAAGTGCTTGAAAAAAGGGCAGAATTAAAACAAATACAGATCAAATTAAATATATTAAGCATAACAAAAATTGGTGTTCTTGTGGATAATTTAATTTTGATTGAGTTATTAATATATTTTTTATATAAAGAAAAAATAAAGAAAGATAGTCTAAAAAGACTTTGTTGAACTTACTCAATCAAAAAACCTTTCATTCTCTTATGAGAATTAAAGAAATAATATTTTCATACAATATCTTAATTGAATTCTATGTAATGATCAATAAAGTCAGTTTAATTTGCTATCTACACGTGTCAAAACTCTAGCACCTGTGTAATCTTTTTTAATTTGGGCTTAAATTGAATTGACGAATAACCAATAGCAATATTACTCTTTTAGTAGTCTTGAATAAAAATCTAAATGGGGCGTAGCCAAGCGGTAAGGCAACGGGTTTTGGTCCCGCTATTCGGAGGTTCGAATCCTTCCGTCCCAGAGTACAGTCATTACGGAATAAATTTTATATTGCCTTTGTACACCATCTTTGTGTTTCTGTTTAAAAATACAACATATTTTAAGAGTAAAATTTTGAAATGAAAATAAAAATCAACTTTTTTCATCATTTCAACCAAAAAAAAATATATATATTTATATATATAAATATATATTTATATTCAAATTTCGATTTTACATATATACAATCTGATATGGGATTCATTTGAATTCTGACTGAACCTTTTACGCGTAAATTAACTGTTCCGTTCAGAGAGAAAGAAAAAGTATAGATTACGATATACTGACTGAACTATGACTATTCATGATTCCAGAATTGAATCAATTACACAAACTAGAGGAATGTTATGGTAAAACTTCGTTTAAAACGATGTGGTAGAAAGCAACGTGCGACTTGAATTGAAGGACATGATCTGCTGTGGATTTTTTGATCCGCCACTTTTTATATAGGAATATAGGTGCTCTTGGCTCGACATTTTGTGTTCTTTTTTTTTTTGAATAAAAAAAAGAGTACAGGATGTAGCTCGAGGAGAATAGAAAGTTTTTATTCCTTTCGCAGGAGTAAGGATCTAGGGTTAGTGCGAATCAATAAGTTGTTACAACTTCGTAAGTATTTTTATTTTTATATTGAAAAAAGGACCTTTCAGGCAATTTTACAATGGAAAAATAAAATTTTCTTAAATTTGTAAAATTCTTTGAATCAAAAGTCTATCATGCGTGAATCAAGCGTTTGTATGATTTTTTGATAAAAAGAAAAGAAATCATAAACAAAATAAGGGGCTTGTTGCTGCCCTTTTTAATAAAACGATTCAAGATCACCGAAGTAATGTCTAAACCCAAAGATTCAAAGTAAGGATAAAGAATCCTGAAACAAGGAAATCCCGTTTTAAATTGTTTGAACAACTAGATCAGAATGAAGAATCAAAATTTATTCTAAAAAATGAGCCAAACAAAAAAGGGTTAGAGACTACTCAATAAAAAGAGTACTTAAGGATTTTCTGCTGAGATATTTGAGAGTTATTTAACTTGAGTTATGAGAGTAAGAATGTTACGAATTCTTTTTATGAAAAAACTATTTAGGGTTTCAATACTGGCTAATTGATTTAATGTTTTTATTAATCTATCTAATATTTGTATTTTACACAGAGAGTTAACTTAATACTCGTTGAATTTTTTCTTTTCGCTATATTAAAAATTCACAATCATATTGACAACAGTGTATCGACCAAATATAATTCTCTCATAGAGAAATAGATCTATTTATCCCGGACGCACACATGACTGGATTTTTCTTTTTTTTTTTTTTTCTTTATTCTGGTTGTATCTACATATTTGCAGTACTTTCTTTTTTGGGGTTGCTAACTCAACGGTAGAGTACTCGGCTTTTAAGTGCGACTAGCATCTTTTACACATTTGTATGAAGAAAAGGATTCGTACAGATCTACGGTAGAGTTTGTAAGACCACGACTGATCCTGAAAGGAACGAATGGAAAAAATAGCATGTCGTATCAAGGGAGAATTCAGATAACTTTTTTTTTGCTTTCCTGATCGGTACAACCTTATTTTCGGTATCGAACAAAAAAAAAGGAATTCCAATTTGGGTCGAGTGAATAAATATAAATGGATGGATAAAAAAACCAGGTTTCCTGATTCCAGGAAAAAAAAAGAAACGAGCTTCCATTCGTAATTTGAAAAATTACCCGATCTAATTAAATGTTAAAAATAGATTAGTGCCTAATACGGGTATGGGAAGGAATTTTTTTCTTGCGTGTTATTATCAATTTTTTCATGAGTCCTAATTATTTTTTCCCTAGTCCGTTTGGATTAGGTTGGAGATGGGTGTGTAAAAGAAGCAGTATATTGATAAAAAAAAATATATATATATTTCCAAAATCAAAAGAGCGATTAGGTTAAAAAAATAAAGGATTTCTAATCATTTTGTTTTGTTATTCTATAATATAACTAACATAAATCTATTAAAGATAGAGAATCTGGTTAGCAGTCTACCTGTTTATGAGGTATCTATTGCTTTCGTAGTCTAATACCTCATTTTGACCGTATCGCACTATGTGTCATTTCAGAACTCAATAAAATAAAGACTTTACTTTCAGTTCAAATCGAATTTCAATCCAAATGGAGAAATTTCAGGGATATTTAGAGTTCGATGGGGCTCGGCAACAGAGTTTTCTATATCCACTTTTTTTTCGGGAGTATATTTATGTACTTGCTTATGATCATGGTTTAAATAGATTAAATAGAAATCGCTCTATTTTCTTGGAAAATGCGGATTATGACAAAAAATATAGTTCACTAATTGTGAAACGCTTAATTTTACGGATGTCTGAACAGAATCGTTTGATTATTCCCACTAAGGATTTGAACCAAAATCACTTTTTTGGGCATACCAATTTTTTCTATTATCAAATGATATCTGTTTTATTTGCAGTGATTGTAGAAATTCCTTTTTACCTAAGATTAGGATCCTTTTTAGAAGGAAAACAATTAAAAAAATCTTATAATTTACAATCAATTCATTCAATATTTCCCTTTTTAGAAGACAAATTCTCACATTTTAATTATGTGTTAGATGTACTAATACCTTACCCCATCCATCTAGAAATCTTGGTTCAAACCCTACGTTACCGGGTAAAAGATGCCTCTTCTTTGCATTTTTTTCGGTTATGTCTATACGAGTCTTGCAATTGGAAGAATTTTGATATTAAAAAAAAATCAATTTTGAATCCAAGATTTTTCTTATTCTTATATAATTCTCATGTATGTGAATACGAATCCATCTTTTTTTTTCTACGCAAGCGGTCTTCTCATCTACGATCGACATCTTATGAAGTCCTTTTTGAGCGAATTTTATTCTATGGAAAAATACAACATTTTTTTAAAGTCTTTGGTAATAATTTTCCGGCGATCCTAGGGTTGCTCAAGGATCCTTTCATACATTATGTTAGATATCACGGAAAATGCATTCTGGCAACAAAGGATACACCGCTTCTGATGAATAAATGGAAATTTTATTTTGTTAATTTATGGCAATGTTATTTTTCCATATGGTTTCAACCGCAAAAGGTCAATATAAATCAATTATATAAAGATAATTTAGAGTTTCTGGGTTATCTGTCAAGTTTGCGATTAAATCCTTTAGTGGTACGTAGTCAAATGCTAGAAAACTCATTTCTAATAGA